CGTATCGAGATTCAAAAAAGAATTGATCTTATTCAAGTGATAATCTTTATGGGATTCCCAAAGTTATTAATAGAAGGTGGGTCTCGAAAAATCGAAGAATTACAGATGAATGTACAAAAAGAATTAAATTGTGTGAACCGAAAACTCAACATTGCTATTACAAGAATAGGAAACCCTTATGGACACCCTAATATTCTTGCAGAATTTATCGCCGGACAATTAAAGAATAGAGTTTCATTTCGTAAAGCAATGAAAAAAGCTATTGAATTAACTGAACAGGCGGGTACAAAGGGAATTCAAGTACAAATTGCGGGGCGTATAGACGGAAAAGAAATTGCACGTGTCGAATGGATCAGAGAAGGGAGGGTTCCTCTACAAACCATTCGAGCTAAAATTGATTATTGTTGCTATCCAGTTCGAACTATCTATGGGGTATTAGGCATAAAAATTTGGATATTTCTAGACGAGCAATAATAAGCCCTTACTCAACTTGTGTTTACGTTTTATTCAATGATAGACCAAGAAATGACAAATCCGTCTTTTTCGTTTAAATAAAAAATGAGCAATTCTATAAGGTTAAATAAAAATTAAATTAATCATTTGATATAATTGCTATGCTTAGTGTGCGACTCGTCGGTTTTTTTAAGGTTAGGATTAAAAACAAAAAGGATCAGCCCATACATAATCTGAACTAATAATTATAAAACTAATAACCAACTCATCGCTTCGCATTATCTGGATCGAAAAAACCAACCAGGCAAGATATGTTATATTGGTCATATCATTGTAGCAACTGAAATCTTTTTTGCATAAAAAAAAAAAAACAATCCGATTATGAGTTGTGAAGCAATAAAAGTATGCGGATAAATGGAAGGGTGAAAGAAAGAGAGAAAAAGAATATGAATGATATATGATTCCAATATGTAAGGTCTATGGGTCATCTCATAAAAGGTAGTGTAATAAAGCATCAAGACTGATGGATTCATAATTAGATGAATCTGTTCATAGAACAAAAAAGCCAAGAGCCCCGAGACACTAAAGACTGAGAAGATTGACTCAAGAACAAATTTGATTAAGGGCTCCATTCTAGAATTAAGACCTAACCATTAATCGAGAGGCGATGGGAACGAGGGAACCCGTGAATACATAATATTCTATTGAAAACGAATCCTAATAATTCATTGGGTAGGATGGCGGAAGGAACCCAAGACCAATCCATTTATTATGAGAGGTCGGTTCATGGGCTAACTAACCCGAGAACCGAAACACATATAAAAAGAGTAAATATTCGCCCGCGAACGTTTCCATTTTATTAGATTTCTAAATTTTGGTGGATCAAATATAATAATAGATAAAAAAAGGTAAAACAAAATAAAGATTTGTTATAACCTTATAATAAAATAAAAGAAAAAATAACAAAACGAGATTCTATTATCTATAATATAACATTTTTTAGAAAACTATAATAAAAAAAAAAATTATTCTAGAATCTATAAATAGTTTAATTTTCTATCAAAAGAAGATATACAAATTTCTAATAGATTAAATGAAATCTCAAAGAATCCCATGATTCAGTCTATTATTCAGTAAATACATGTATATTTTTTTGAATCGTTTCATTCGCGAGGAGCTGGATGAGAAGAAACTCTCATGTCCGGTTCTGTAGTAGAGATGGAATTGAGAAACAACCATCAACTATAACCCCAAAAGAACCAGATTTCGTAAACACCATCGAGGAAGAATGAAAGGAATATCTTATCGAGGCAATCGTATTTGCTTCGGTAGATACGCTATTCAGGCACTTGAACCCGCTTGGATCACATCTAGACAAATCGAAGCGGGACGAAGGGCAATGACACGAAATGCACGACGCGGCGGAAAAATATGGGTACGTATATTTCCAGACAAACCCGTTACACTAAGACCCACAGAAACACGTATGGGTTCAGGGAAAGGATCCCCCGAATATTGGGTAGCTGTTGTTAAACCAGGTAGAATACTTTATGAAATGGGTGGAGTAGCAGAAAATATAGCCAGAAAAGCTATTTCAATAGCGGCGTCCAAACTGCCTATACGAACCCAATTCATTACTTCGGGATAGAAATGTAGAATCAAAGGAAAGCGGTCTTTGTTTGAGATGAAAAAAAAAACAATTGCAATTGCAGATTTCTTTTTTTTTTTTGGACAAACAATATTTCTTTTTTTTTACTTCGCCCTTTGCATTGAAAGAAGAGATTCAAAAATAATATGATTCAACCTCAAACCCTTTTGAATGTAGCGGATAACAGCGGAGCCCGAGAATTGATGTGTATTCGAATCATAGGGGCTAGTAATCGACGATATGCTCATATTGGTGACGTTATTGTTGCTGTAATCAAGAAAGCCGTCCCAAATACACCTCTAGAAAGATCAGAAGTGATCAGAGCTGTAATTGTACGTACTTGTAAAGAACTCAAACGAGAAAACGGTATGATAATACGATATGATGACAATGCTGCGGTTGTTATTGATCAAGAAGGAAATCCAAAAGGAACTCGAATTTTTGGTGCGATTGCCCGAGAATTGAGACTGTTAAATTTCACTAAAATAATTTCATTAGCACCTGAAGTATTATAAGATGAGACCGAGAGATAGTTATAGTATTTGAATGAAATTAATTAGTAGATTGTGTATCACGCATATACCTTTTAAAATTCATAACTATTTAATAAAAAAAGCATGTTGATTAGATCAAAATTCAAAGTAACCAATAATTTTCGTTTATCATGGGTAAGGACACTATTGCTAACATAATAACCTCTATTCGCAATGCTGACATGAATAGAAAAGGAATGGTTCGAATACCATCTACTAACATCACCGAAAACATTATTAAAATACTTTTACGAGAAGGTTTTATTGAAAACGTAAGGAAACATCGGGAAAGCAACAAGGATTTTTGGGTTTTAACCCTACGACATAGAAGAAATAGGAAAGGACCATATAAAACTATTTTAAATTTAAAACGGATCAGTCGACCTGGTCTACGAATCTATTCTAACTATCAACGAATTCCTAGAATTTTAGGCGGGATGGGAATTGTAATTCTTTCTACTTCTCGGGGTATAATGACAGACCGAGAAGCTCGACTACAGGGAATCGGCGGAGAAATTTTGTGTTATATATGGTAATCTTTATGATATTCGAATCATATACAGAACTTCTCTATTTGTAAAAAAAAGAGAGAAGAGGTGGGTTTCTAATATAACTCCTCCTTCATTAATTGATACTTTGGAAGGGGTTTCACCTGGAATGAAAGAACAAAAAAAAAGGATTTATGAAGGTTTAATTACTGAATCACTTCCCAATAGTATGTTTTGGGTTTGTTTAGATAATGGGGATCCAATTCTAGGTTACGTTTCAAGAAGGATTCGACATAGTTTTATCCATATACTAGGTCATATAGAGTAAAAATTGCAGTAAGTTGGTACGATTCAACCAGAACCAGAGGGCGTATAATTTAGAGACTACGAAACAAAGATTCGAATGATTAGGTGAAGTAGTCTTTTTTTTCACTTGCAATATTCTTTTTTTGTAGGGATACAATTCGAAATAGAAAATTTCAAGAAACTTATTTTCTTCCAATAAGTAGATTCGGAATTAAGGTAAGGAATGACAAATATGAAAATAAGGGCCTCCATTCGGAAAATTTGTGAAAAATGTCGACTGATCCGTAGGCGGAGACGAATTATAGTAATTTGTTCCAATCCGAGACATAAACAAAGACAAGGATAATCTTTATAAAAAAAAGGACCCCTAAGGGCCACCCACGATATACACATAAAAATAAATAAAAAAAAATAAAGGATCCGTTTTGACATGAAATGGATATATCCATATATCTCTGACTTAGATTTATGAGATGATAAAATATGGCAAAACCCATACCAAGAATCGGTTCACGTAGGAATGGACGTATTGGCTCACGTAAAAGTACGCGTAGAATACCAAAGGGCGTTATTCATGTTCAAGCAAGTTTCAACAATACAATTGTGACTGTTACAGATGTACGGGGTCGGGTAATTTCTTGGTCCTCCGCCGGTACTTGTGGATTCAAAGGTACAAGAAGAGGGACACCATTTGCCGCTCAAACCGCAGCAGGAAATGCTATTCGGGCAGTAGTGGATCAGGGTATGCAACGAGCGGAAGTCATGATAAAGGGCCCTGGGCTCGGAAGAGATGCAGCATTAAGAGCTATTCGGAGAAGCGGTATACTCTTAAGTTTCATACGGGATGTAACCCCTATGCCACATAATGGCTGTAGGCCCCCTAAAAAACGACGTGTGTAAAAATAAACATTGAAGATAAATTTCAAGAGAAATAAATAATTCAATGATTTGATCAAATAATATTACTATGGTTCGAGAGAAAATAAGAGTATCGACTCGGACACTAAAGTGGAAGTGTGTTGAATCAAGAGCAGACAGTAAGCGTCTTTATTATGGACGCTTTATTCTGTCTCCACTTATGAAGGGTCAAGCCGATACTATAGGCATTGCGATGCGAAAAGCTTTGCTTGGAGAAATAGAGGGAACATGTATCACACGTGCAAAATCTGAAAAAATACCACATGAATACTCTACCATAGTCGGTATTCAAGAATCAGTACATGAAATTTTAATGAATTTGAAAGAAATTGTATTGAGAAGTAATCTGTATGGAACTCGTGATGCGTCTATTTGTGTCCAGGGTCCTGGATGCGTAACTGCTCAAGACATCATCTTACCACCTTCTGTGGAAATCGTTGATAATACACAGCATATAGCTAACCTAACGGAGCCAATTAATTTTTGTATTGAATTAAAGATCGAGAGGAATCGCGGATATCGTATACAAACGCCAAATAATTTTCAAGACGCAAGTTATCCTATAGATGCTGTATTCATGCCTGTTCGAAATGCGAATCATAGTATTCATTCTTATGTAAATGGGAATGAAAAACAAGAGATACTTTTTCTCGA